AATAAGGTGGCCGAGGACTAGGCGTTAGATTGTAAATCTAAAAACGAGCTGTTAGCTTTCTTATTAGGTTCTATAGTAAAATTTATAATATTAGATTGCAAATCTAAAGATGTGCTAGACACTGGAACTTAGGATTTAAAAGACATTTCTTTTTTTTTAGGCTTTGAAGGCCTTTAGTTTAAACATAACTTAAAATCCTAAATTAAAAATGGGATTGGAGAAAGGATACCAAATAAATTAAGGAAAGAGGAGGTAATTAAAAGAGGAGATATAGGGAAAAGGGGAGTAAACTTTATAATCGATGATATGGAAGAGAATGATAGTAAAATCATTGGAATAAAAAGTCGAAGATAAAAATAAAGGGTAATTAAACTGGAAATTAAAAGGATTAGAAGAACAAAAATTATTATTTTAGAGGAGAAGAGCTGGATTATTATCCATTTTGGAATAAATCCTAAAAAAGGAGGAAGACCTCCTAAAGATAATAAATTTATTGGAATAAGAAGAGATAAAATTGCTCTTTTATTATTCTGGTTTAGAATGTTTGAAACAGAGTAAGTATGAGTAGAATATAATAGAATAATTACTGATCCGGAAGTAAAGCAATAAAACAAAAAATAGGCTAGTCATATTATATCATTAAGAGATATAGCAATTAATATTCAGGATATATGGTTGATTGAAGAGAAGGCTATAAGTTTACGTAGTTTCATGACGTTTAGGCCCCCTACGGCTCCTACTACAGAAGAGAGGAGAGCTATAAAAGTAATTATCAAGGTTAATATGGGAATAAAGGTTAAATAAGAAATTAAAAACATAGGAGCAACTTTCTGAATGGTAAGGAGAATAAAAGCTTGAGGTCATGATAATCCTTCAATAACTTGGGGAAATCAAAAATGAACTGGGGCGGCTCCGAGCTTGATTATCAGCGAGATTAAAATTAAAGAGTAGGAGAAGTCTACATTGTATATATATATAGAGCTGGATATAATTAGGATAGTAGAGGCTAGAGCTTGAACTAGAAAATATTTAATGGCTGCTTCAGAGAGAAACGGACATAATTTAGTAGTAATTAAGGGAATGAAGGAGAGTAGATTAAGTTCTAAACCTAGTCAAGCACCAAATCAAGAAGTAGAGGAGATTGATAATAAAGTTCCTGTTAATAAGGTAGAAAAGAATAATAAGTAAGAAATTGGAAAGGTCATTAAAAAGAGAAAGATTGTACTTTCATTTACGGGGTATGAGCCCATTAGCTTAGTTTAGCTTATCTTTAAATTTATTCGTTGGTGTATAGAGCATATAAAGTTTTGATCTTTAAGGGGATGGTGTAAATCCGTTACGTATAATATAGGTAGAGTTACTACATGATTAGCTCTATCAAAGCTACCCTTTTAAATCAGGCACTATATTGTGAATATATAATTTGAAATTTTTAAATTTTTATAAAAAAATAATGAAATTAAAAAGAAAAGAATTTAAAAATGGAAGGAATTAATTTAAGTCATTATATTACTAAAGGAAGTTTAACGAGAAAAAAGAAAAGGGGGTAAAACTGCGTTTAAAGAAACGTGTAAAGGTGGTGTAGAAATTTGTTTATAGTATTATTGATGTTCAGTGTATAAGTGTATATAAGGATAAGTATATATATATATATATATATATGGAATTCATTTTATATAAATTATTATCCTTTAATACTCAACTAATAAGTTTTATTATAAACAAATAGTTTGTATAATTGGCATTTAGGTCCTCCTATACTAGTAAATGGTTAGAGGAGACTATTTATATAAATCTAGGCCGGAGGCCTTTAATGTATTATAAGTGTGCTAAGTCATATAATAGTTTGCTTTGTAAAGTTTAAAGGAAGTACAGAGCCAGTTTATAAGGGCGATGTGAGATTAAGTAAAATATATAAGAACAATTTTTATTTTTTTTTTTTTGTATAAGAAGTTATATCAAAATTTATTTAAATATCTAAGTTTACTTTTTATAATAGTTTTTTTTTATTTTTTTTTTATTTTATAAGCATTATGAGTATTTATACATTTAATTTAATATAATTTATATAAGTAGAATTTAATTATATAGGGTTAAAGAATATTTATTAGTTTATTCTTTTTTAATTAATAGATTGGTTATTAATGACTATAAATTAAAAATTTTTATAGGTTTGTTAAAGTTTGATTATATCTTCATTTCTTGTATTTGTATTGAATTTGTATGAAAGTTGATGCAGGTAATTAGTGATAGCTAAAGGCGATCACTAAGTCAATAATAGCTAAGCTATAAATCAAGAATTCTCAGCATATAATATTAGACAATTTAATAATTTAAGATTTAGCAATACTTTAAAGCTTGATTAATATTGTGCCAGCAGTCGCGGTTATACTTTAGAGTTAAATAAGAAGTATTGGCTTATTGTTAAGTGAAGAATTTATAATTGATAAAAATCTAGAGGAAAAAAAAGTGAAATTGGGATTTTCTTTTGTGGAGTTAAGGGCAAGTGTCAATTAAAGCTGAAGCAATAAAATTCTGGAGTTAAACTAGGATTAGATACCCTATTATACCAGGAATCAATTTGTACAAGCCTAAGTAATAGTAGTTATGTTCTAAAAATTTGAAAAATTTGGCGGTGATTTAGTCTAGTCAGAGGAACCTGTTTTTGAATCGATAAACCACGAATAATCTTGCTCAGATTTGTAGAGTATGTATACCATCATTATTAGGTAATTTTTATAGAACTAATTACTAGAGGGGTTAATAATGTTAAATATATTAGATCAAGGTGCAGCTTATATTTGAGTTAAAATGGGTTACAATAAAATTTATTTATTACGAATATGTAATTTAAATATTACTTGGAAGGAGGATTTGATTGTAAAATAAGTTTAATATGCTTATTAGATATAAGCTCTAAATCGCGTACATATCGCCCGTCGCTTTCATTTTAAGATGAGATAAGTCGTAACATAGTAGACTTACTGGAAAGTGAGTCTGGATAGGGAGCAAAGTAGAGCTGGATAAAGTTTAGCATCTCACTTACGTTGAGAAGTTTTATTGTGCAAATCAATATACTTTGAGTTTTAACATATTGCTATTTTATAATGTTAGTTGAAATTTTTGTTCAAAAATTAATACAATAATTGTAAAAGTATTTATTAATAAAATTTTTTTAAAGGCTATAGTTTATAAGTACTGAATAGGAAATATTATTAAAAAATTTAAGAGATTTAAGTAAAGTTAAAAGATTGTACCTTGTGTATCAGGGATAATTAAATTATATCAGTTAAATTGATATTCCCGAATTAAGGATAGCTAATATTTTAAATTAGTTTTTGTGATATAAAAATTTAAAATTTAATATTAAAGATGAAATGTCATACGAGCCTTATAATATCTGGTTCTTTAAGAATAAAATATAATTTAATTATTAAGTAAAACTAACTTAATAGTAAAGGGTAGGAGGGATTAGCTTCTTATCACTAAAAAAATTAAATAATAGAATAAGCGTAATATAATTTTTCCTAGGCTTAAAAGTAGCCATGTTAATAGAGTGTTTTAATTTAGATTTATTGGTAAAATAATTTATATATTCTTTATTAAGTATTAAAGCGTTAATAAAAATGAGAAAAATTAGGAGATAATGATTATATTAGTAAAAAAAAATTATTAAAATAAAAATAAAATAAAATAAAATAGGTAACTATAATAAATGCTTGAAATGTAAAAGGAACTCGGCAAAATCGGTCTTCTTGCCTGTTTATCAAAAACATGGCTATTATGAGATTATTTATAGTCTAGCCTGCTCACTGATAGGAATTATTAAATAGCCGCGGTATTTTGACCGTGCAAAGGTAGCATAATCATTAGTTTCTTAATTGGAAACTTGTATGAATGGTTGGACAAAGAAGAGGCTGTCTCTTATATTATTGTTGAATTTAACTTTTAAGTGAAAAGGCTTAAATATTCTAGAGGGACGATAAGACCCTATAAAGCTTTATAAATTTAAAGATTTTGTATGTTTTTATATAAAGATAAATTCTAAAGAATTTATTGGGTTGGGGCGACAATGGTATAATGAAAATAACTGCTATTAAAATTAACAACTATATTTGGATTAAGTTAAATAATTGATCCTTTATAAGGATTTTAAGATCAAGTTACTTTAGGGATAACAGCGTTATTTTTTCTGAGAGTTCTTATCAAAGAAAAAGTTTGCGACCTCGATGTTGAATTAAAATGTCTTTATAGTGCAGCAGCTATAAAAGAAGGTCTGTTCGACCTTTAATGTTTTACATGATTTGAGTTCAGACCGGCGAGAGCCAGGTCGGTTTCTATCTTCTAGAGAATAGAGAGAGTATCTTAGTACGAAAGGATTAGATAGTCAAAAGTCTTTTGAAAAATGAAATGCTATTTTGTCAGATAATATGTACTAGACTTAGGATCTAGTTAAATAGAATTAAGTTCTATAAGTAGTAAAGTAATTAAATCTAATTGTTTTATGTTAATGGTGGAGATTGTAAATTATATTGTTTTAATTGTATGTGTATTAGTCGGAGTAGCGTTTGTCACTTTACTTGAGCGTAAGATTTTAGGTTATATCCAAATCCGTAAAGGTCCTAACAAAGTAGGCTATATAGGGCTATTACAACCTTTTTCAGATGCAATTAAGTTATTCAGGAAGGAGCAAACTATACCTATTATATCCAATTTTATTATCTATTATTTATGTCCTGTATTTAGACTTTTTTTATCTTTACTAATATGAAGAGTAATACCTTATGATGTAGGGTTAGTAAGTTTTAATATAAGAATTTTGTTTTTTTTCTGTTGTTTAGGGATAGGAGTATATAGGGTGATGGTTGCTGGTTGGGCTTCTAACTGTAAGTATTCGTTGCTTGGTAGTCTTCGTAGAGTAGCTCAGACTATCTCTTATGAAGTAAGATTGGCTTTAATTTTATTATCATATATTATGTTATTGGGGGGATTTAGGTTAGAGTTATTTGTAAAATATCAGAGTTATGTATGATTTATATTTATATCCTTTCCATTAAGTTTGATTTGGTTTGCTTCTTGTTTGGCTGAAACTAATCGTACTCCTTTTGACTTTGCTGAAGGAGTATCTGAGTTGGTATCAGGATTTAATACAGAGTATAGAAGAGGAGGGTTTGCTTTAATTTTTATAGCGGAGTATTCGAGAATTCTTTTTATAAGAGTTCTTTTTGTTATTGTATTTTTAGGGAGGAGCCCTTCTAGGTTTATATTTTATTTAAAATCAATACTGGTAGCTTTTATTTTTGTTTGAGTTCGAGGAACACTACCTCGGCTTCGGTATGATAAGTTAATATACTTGGCTTGGAAAAGATTTTTACCAGTATCCATTAATTATTTATTGTTTTTTCTTGGATTTAAGTCTTTATGCTTTGTTCTTAATTTATAAGTTATAATTAAAATTATATATTAATAGACTGTTAAGAATTCTTTTTTTTCTTTTCTGATACTTTCAAAGTATCTATTTTAGATAAACTAAACAATCATTTTAATATTTTATCCCACCCTATCAATAGTAAAGGATTAAGGATAAATAGAGAGAAATAGGTAACTGTTAAGATCTGTCCTGTGAGAACGTAGGGATCTTCAACTGGACGGGCACCAATTCAAGTAAGTAGGATCAAGACTGATACAAGGGTTCAAAATATGAACTGATTTAAAGGATAAAAGGTTAATCTACGAAAGTTTGAGGTATGAGTAAAAGGTAAAATTATAATAATTGCAACAGAGGCTACTAAGGCGATAACACCCCCTAGTTTATTAGGAATAGACCGGAGAATTGCATAAGCAAATAAAAAGTATCATTCTGGTTGAATATGAGCAGGAGTCACTAGAGGATTAGCTCTAATAAAATTATCTGGATCTCCCAGAAGATAAGGATTAAGAAGAGATAAGGTTAATAATAGGGTAAATATAACAATAAATCCTACAATGTCTTTAAAGGTAAAATAAGGGTGGAACGGTACTTTATCTAGTTGTCTTGAAACCCCTAGTGGGTTGTTAGCTCCTGATTGATGTAAAAAGAAAATATGAATAATAGTTATTGCGGCAATAATAAAAGGTAAGACAAAATGAAAGGTAAAAAATCGAGTAAGAGTTGCGTTGTCCACTGAAAAGCCACCTCAGATCCATTGAACAAGATCTCCTCCAATATAAGGAATAGCGGAGAAAAGGTTAGTAATTACTGTTGCACCTCAGAATGATATTTGGCCTCATGGGAGCACATAACCAAGGAAAGCTGTTGCTATAACTATAAATAAAATTACAACTCCTACTATTCATGCATGAAAAATCATATAGGAACCGTAGTAAATTCCTCGTCCAATATGAATGTAGATACAAATAAAGAAGAATGAAGCTCCGTTAGCATGTATGGTACGAAGAAGTCATCCGTAATTTACATCTCGGCAGATATGGGCTACTCTAGAAAATGCTAGGTCAATATGAGCTGTATAGTGTATAGCTAGAAATAGACCAGTGGCAATTTGGATTACTAAACATAATCCTAATAGTGAACCAAAATTTCAGAAGGTTGAAATATTTGATGGGAGAGGTATATCCACTAAGGAATTATTAATGATTTTAAAAAGAGGGTGAGATTTTCGAATAGGTGTTGCCATTAAGGTGAGAGTCGTAAGGGTCCTTTAAATAAATTGGTAATTTTTACTACAACAATTAAAGTTAAAAGTAGATATAAAATAATAAATAGAGTAAAGTTTATTAGGTTAATTCTATAAATCCAACTAATAATAAATACGTTAGAAGACTCTATATTTAAAGTTGGCAAAGGAAGTTGGGCTATAAATCCGTTAAGCAATGAATCTGAAATAAAAGTTAAGGGTGTAATTAGAATTAGGAGTACTACGGTAATACCCAAAATGGAGTATGAGAAATTAAATGACTCATTAGAAGCTAGGGAAGTCACATAAATAAATAAAACTAATATACCTCCTAAAAAAATTATAAATAGAATATAAGAGAATCAATAAGAATATGTAGATAATCCGGTGGTTAAGGAAATTAAGATAGTTTGAATAAGTAAAGTTAATCCTATTGATAAGGGATGCGTAAGGCGAGTAAATAAAAATGATAAAATTAAGATAGAGGGAATGAATAAGAAAATCATATCAGAGAATAGTTTAAGTAAAATATTAGTTTTGGGAACTAAAGATAAAGTTTTCTTCTTTTTCTCTGAAGTCTTAAGAAAATAATTTCATTATTGGTTTACAAGACCAAAGTTTTATGTTAAACTATTAAAACTAATGGTAAATATTATAAGGGTAATGGTTTATATTCCAATAATTATGATTTTTTGTGGGTGTTGAGGATTTATTTCTTATAGTAAACATATAATAAATTGTTTATTAAGACTTGAATTTATAATACTTGGAGTGTTCTGACTTATAAGAACACAGTTAGCTTTGGTAGGTAGAGAGGTGTATTTTTCTTTATTTTTTTTGACTCTTGCTGCTTGTGAAGGGGCTTTGGGGCTGACTATATTGATTCTGGTAGTCCGAAGTCATGGAAATGATATTTTTTCAAGATTTAATTTATTAGAATGTTAAAGTTTATTATTCCTTTAATACTATTGATAAAGTTTAATAAAGAGTGGAAAATTGCTCAAGTAGGAATATTCTTTACTAGGTTTTTAATAAGGGTAAGGTGTTATCATAATTTTTATATTTTTAGATTAGGATTTAATTTTGGATTAGATTATATTGGATATATTATGGTTATGTTAAGGGTTTGAATTGTATCTTTAATTTTAATTTCTAGTCAAAAAATTAATAATTTAAAGATATTTAGTGGAAATTTTATTATAACAAATATTATTTTATTGTTGTTTTTAATACTAACCTTTTCTTCAATAGATTACTTAATGTTTTATATTAGGTTTGAAGCCTCATTAATTCCTACTTTAATTTTGATTTTAGGGTGAGGATATCAACCTGAGCGAATTCAGGCCGGGATTTATATGTTGTTTTATACTTTAGCATTTTCTTTACCTTTATTAGTATCATTACTCATTTATTATTCAATAACTGGGAGGCTAATCATTAATTTGAGAGACTCTTTAGGGGGATTTAGATACTTAAATAGTTTTTGATATATTAGAACTGTAGTTGCCTTTTTAGTTAAACTTCCTATATTCATATTTCACTTATGACTACCTAAGGCTCATGTCGAAGCTCCAATTGCAGGTTCTATAATTCTAGCTGGAGTTTTATTAAAATTAGGAGGGTATGGTTTAATTCGAGTACTTGTTATATTTCAGTTAATTAGGAAAGAGTTTTCTTGATTATGGGTAAGATTAAGAATTATTGGTGGAATTTACGTAAGCTTAATATGTATACGGCAAGTAGATATAAAATCTTTAATTGCTTATTCCTCAGTAGTCCATATATCTTTAGTGTTGTGTGGAATTATAATTTTCAGATGGTGAGGGTTAGCTGGATGTGTAATTTTGATAGTAGGGCACGGATTATGCTCTTCTGGATTATTTTGTCTAGCTAATATGGTATATGAGCGAACCGGAAGGCGGAGGCTTATAGTTAATAAAGGGTTATTATCTTTTATACCTAGGATAGGCCTTTGATGATTTCTTTTAAGTGTAAGTAATATAGCAAGACCTCCTTCTTTAAATCTAGCTGGTGAAATTATGTCAATTCTAACTGTGTTAAGATGAAGAAAGATTTCTATTTTAGGAATTAGACTTTTATCTTTTTTTAGGGCTAGTTACACTTTATATATATATAGATTAAGACAGCATGGAGTGTTCTATAATTCTTTATATTCTTGCTGTTCAGGTAAAGTAAGAGAGTACTTAAGGTTGCTTTTACATTGGTTACCTTTAAATATTATAATTTTAAATAGAACTTTAGTAGTTATTTAAATAATCTTTGTAAAAAAGAATGATTTGGAAAATTTCTATACATGAAATTAGAATACTAAGTTTGATAACGGGTTCAGGGGTCTGCACTATTACGGCACTAATAAAAATTAAAAATGGAGTAATAGATGTAATTGAGTGAGAGCTTTTTAGATTAATAGGAAGAGCCATAGTATTTACTTTAGTACTAGATTGAGTTTCTTTATTATTTATAGGGTTTGTATTTATAATTTCTGGAAGTGTTTTATTTTATAGTGGGAGTTATATAATAGAAGATAAAACTTCTAATCGATTTATATATCTTGTATTAGCATTTGTTTTATCAATAAGATTTATGGTTTTGAGTCCTAATTTAATCAGAATCCTTCTTGGGTGAGATGGGTTAGGGCTTGTTTCATATGCACTAGTAATTTATTATAGTAATGAAAAATCTGCTAACGCAGGAATACTTACGATTTTATCAAATCGTGTAGGAGATGTGGCTATTCTATTGAGGATTGGATTAATAAGAAGTCTAGGTGGGTGAAACTTTTTTATTTATAGATATTACATAGGAGAAGAATGAATTTTATTAAAAGTTTTTTTAATAATTTCGGCTATAACTAAGAGAGCTCAAATTCCATTTTCTGCTTGATTACCAGCTGCAATGGCAGCTCCTACTCCTGTTTCTGCTTTAGTTCATTCTTCAACACTAGTAACTGCGGGAGTGTATTTAATAATTCGATTTAGAGGGGCTTTAGAAGGATCAGTTGTACAAAGAATTTTACTGATCATTTCATGTTTAACAATGTTTATAGCAGGGTTAGGAGCTAATTTTGAATATGACTTAAAAAAGATTATTGCGCTATCTACTTTAAGGCAGTTGGGAGTAATGTTAAGTATTTTATCCTTAGGTTATGTAGATTTAGCTTTCTTCCATTTATTAAGACATGCTTTATTTAAAGCTCTTCTTTTTATATGCGCGGGAGTAGTAATCCATAGAGTAGGAGGGTATCAAGATATTCGATTTATAGGTAATTTAGTTAAATTTATACCTTTAACAGTATCTTACATAACTATTGCTAATTTAGCATTATGTGGATTTCCTTTCATGGCTGGATTTTATTCTAAGGATATAATTTTGGAAGTTGCTTTTATAAGATGAATTAATTTTATTGCGTTAATATTATATGTTCTAGCTACAGGATTAACAGTAATATATACTTTACGTTTAATTTATTACTCTATTAGCGGAGAGTATAATTTAAGATGTTTTTCAAATTTATCTGATGAAGATTATATAATAACCAATTCAATATGTGGATTAGGAGTAGGAGCTATTTTAGGAGGTTCTATATTAAGCTGAAGTTTATTCCCAGAGTGTTATATAATCTGTTTAAGGAGTTTTATAAAAATGCTTGTTATAATAGTAAGTATTTTAGGAGGGTTAATTGGGTATATATTAAATATTATAAGAGTAAATTATACTTTAAAAAGTTTATATAATTATAAAGCAGTTGTTATAATAGGTTCAATATGATTTATACCAATATTAAGGACTTTAAAATTAAGGGAAAAAAGCCTTAGAAGAGGTGGTCATATGGAAAAAGTTATTGATAAAGGTTGATTTGAGTTTTATGGGGGACAAGGTTTATTTTATCTTCTTTCATACATGTTTAATCTTTTAAATCTTATACAATTAAATAGGATTAAGGTTTTTTTAAAGGTATTAGTGGTTGTTATTATTATTTTTATAGTAATGGTAATTTAATTTACATAATTTATAAAGAATATTGCATTGAAGCTGCAAAAGAGAGTGTTAATTCTGTAAATAACTCAAATAGTTTAAGAAAAAAAAGACGTTAGCTTGTGGCGCTTAAGATGTAATAATTACTTTGAGTTAAATGTATTAAAAAGAGAATAAGTTTTTAGAAGAAAATACTTCAGTTTTACAACGAAAATGTAAGGTGTTAATTTACACTATAAAAACAAGAATATAAACGGAATTTAACCGCTTAAAAAAAAGTTAGAAGCTTTCTTTTTTGTCATAATATTCCCTTGATTGGAAGTAAGCTTCAATTTCATCATTAACAGTGATGTACCTCTATTTTGGTTTCAATCAATTATTAGAGGCCTAATGGGCCAAAATTTAGGTCGAAACTAAATGCAATGAATTTCGCTTTCTAATAGGGTTAAAGCTAGTTTATAAAAACACTTTATGAATGCAACTCATATGTCATAATATTTGACTATAGCCTTTAATTATTTTGACCACTCTAAAGCCCCTTGAATTCACTCATAATAAAGACCTACTAAAAGGATTAATAAAAAGAGAGTTCCAGTTAGTAGTCAGGAAGTTACTTTAGTAGTATTAAAGATAGATGCTAAGGGGAGAAGAAGGGTAATTTCCACATCAAAAATTAAAAAAATTACAGCAATTAAAAAGAATCGTAAAGAGAATGGGAATCGTGCTGATCCTTTAGGATCAAATCCACATTCATAAGGAGAATTTTTTTCTCGATCGATAATAGTTTTTTTAGAAATAAGAGATGCTAATGTTATAACAATATAACAAATAATGATTGTTAGAAGAGAAAAACATGTTATAATAAGAATTATTTTTTCTAGAAGCTAGACTTTCTGATTGGAAGTCAGATATACTTTATTATATTAAAAAAATTAACCTCCTCATCAGTAGATGAATACATAAAGGAATAATCATACTACATCAACAAAATGTCAGTATCATGCGGCGGCTTCAAATCCTACATGGTGATTAGATGAAAAATGACAAAAAAATAGCCGGAAAAAACAAATAAGTAAAAATGAGGTTCCAATAATTACATGTAATCCGTGAAATCCAGTGGCCACAAAGAAAGTTGAGCCAAAAACTGAATCAGCGATAGTAAAAGGAGCTTCAATATATTCAAATGCTTGAAGGGCAGTAAAGTAAAATCCCAAAATAATAGTTAGTCCAAGTCTTTGGATAGCTTGCCTATGATTAGACTCTATAATGGCATGGTGAGCTCAGGTTACAGTAGCTCCTGAGGATAGTAAAATAGTTGTATTAAGTAAAGGAATTTGAAAGGGGTTAAAAGGCTGAATTCCATATGGAGGTCAGTTTATTCCAATCTCAATTGTTGGGGCTAACCTTCTGTGGAAAAAAGCTCAGAAGAATGAAAAGAAAAATAAAACTTCTGATGCAATAAAAAGGATTATACCCCATCGTAAGCCTTTCACTACTACTGAGGTGTGAAGTCCTTGAAATGTTCCTTCTCGAGTAATATCACGTCACCATTGATATATAGTTAATAAAATGGCGATAAATCTTAAAATTAGAAGACTTATATTATATTGATGGAATCATTTAATTATACCTGTGGTTAATATTATTGCACTAATTGAGCCTGTTAAAGGCCAGGGTCTTATATCTACTAGATGGTAAGGATGAAATCCGTGTGATGATGTCATTAGTTGATTTCTCCGGTGTAGAGAGTTCTTAGAACAGCAAATACATAGGATTGAATAATTGCAACAGCAGCTTCTAAAGTTAGTAAGAGGATTTGAGAAAAGATAAGAACTGATAAAATAATAGAAGATGTTATAGAAGGGCCAGTATTGCCTAATAATGTTAAGAGTAGGTGACCGGCAATCATATTAGCTGCTAGACGTACAGCTAGAGTTCCAGGTCGAATAACATTCCTAATTGTTTCAATTAAGACTATAAATGGTATAAGGACTGAAGGGGTCCCTTGGGGGACAAGATGGGCAAATATATGTTGAGTATGATTAATTCAGCCTCTAATTATTAAGGTGACTCATAAAGGTAAGGAAAGGGCAAGAGTTATTGCTATGTGACTAGATCTAGTAAACACATATGGTAAAAGACCTAAGAAGTTGTTATACACAATTAGAGAAAATAATGAGACAAAAAATATAGTTGCTCCTACACAATGGACATTTAATAAAGCTTTAAATTCTTTATGAAGAGTAAAAATAATATCTCTTCAGCACAAAGATCAGCGAGAAGGAGAGGCTCAAAAAAGATATGGAATAAATAAAAGACCTAGAAGGGTGGATATTCAATTTAAGGAGAAGTTAAAGATTCTTGAAGAAGGTTCAAAAATTGAAAATAAATTAGCTATAATTTTCAAATAGGTTGAGGAGGAGTAGAAAGAAGATTAGTCTTTAAATCTATTTTTTCATAAGGTTTAATAAAATAGTTAATTGATATAAAAATGATTAATCTTAATAGGAAGAAACAGTATAAGTAGAGTCATAATAAAGGGGCTATTTGAGGCATTAAGAAATATCTAGAAGATAACTTTAACTTGACAAATTAATATTATAATTTAACTAATTTCTTTCACCAGAAGTAGGCGGACATACTATAATAGGTTTAAAAGACCTACACTTACTTTCAGTCATCGGGTGAGTCGGAGTAGGAGGAAATTCAATTTAAGAAGGAATTTGTATCAACTCTTTCAATTACAATAGGTATAAATCTATGATTAGCTCCGCAAATTTCTGAACACTGCCCATAAAATAAACCAGGCCGTGATATTATAAACCTGGTTTGATTTAAACGTCCAGGAATAGCGTCTGCCTTTACACCCAAGGCAGGAACAGTTCAAGAGTGAATTACATCAGCTGCTGTAATTACAATACGAATTTGGGTATTTATAGGAAGAACAGTTCGGTTATCAACATCAAGTAGGCGGAATCCGGAGGATTCTAATTCATTAGAGGGGGTTATATATGAATCAAATTCAATATCAAGGAAATCAGAGTATTCATATCTTCAATATCATTGATGCCCTACTGTCTTGAGTGTAATAGAGGGGTTATTAACTTCATCAAGAAGATAAAGGAGTCGTAAAGAAGGGAGAGCAATAAAAATAAGAATAATAGCGGGGACGGCTGTCCAAATTAATTCAATAGTCTGATGTTCAAGCATATATCGGTTAATAAAGGAGTTATTTAGGACGGAGGCTAATATATATCCTACAAAAGTAATAATTATAATAAGAACAACTATAATATGATCATGAAAGAAGATCAATTGTTCTATTAATGGAGAGGCTCTATCTTGAAATCCTAAGTAAGTTCATGTTGCCATTAAAAAGGTTTAATATTAATAATTTCTAAAAGAAGAAAAGCCTTCCTAGTAGGAGCTTAAATCCTATACATCTGTCTGCCATTTTAGAAGTTAGTAATTAGGGGAATTTCTATATATGAGTGATCAGCGGGTGGATAAGAGTGATTTCATTCAATAGAAGAGGGTAGGAAAGGAGAAAATAAAACAGGGCGATTTGAAATAAGTGCCTCTCAAATGATGATTATAAAAATTAATATAGCAATAAGAGATACTATAGACCCTATAGAGGAGACAATATTTCATGTAGTGTATGCATCAGGGTAATCAGAATATCGCCGAGGCATACCGTTTAGCCCTAAGAAATGTTGAGGGAAGAAGGTAATATTTACTCCAATAAATATAATAGTGAAGTGAATTTTTATTCATTTAGGGTTTAATGAAAGACCTGTAAATAAAGGAAATCAATGTGCGATACCGGCGAAAATTCCAAATACAGCTCCTATAGAAAGAACATAATGGAAATGGGCAACTACATAATAGGTGTCATGAAGAATAATATCAATAGAGGAGTTTGCTAAAACTACTCCTGTAAGGCCTCCTACTGTAAATAAAAAAATAAAACCTAAGGCTCATAACATAGAGGGTCTATAATTGATTTGAGTTCCATGAAGGGTTCTAAGCCATCTAAAAATTTTAATTCCGGTTGGAACTGCAATGATTATAGTTGCCGATGTAAAGTAAGCTCGAGTATCAACATCCATTCCAACCGTAAATATATGATGAGCTCATACAATAAATCCTAAAATACCAATGGCCATTATGGCATAAATTATACCTAGGGTGCCAAATGATTCTTTTTTCCCGGATTCTTGACTAACAATGTGTGAAATTATTCCAAAGGCGGGGAGAATTAGAATATAAACCTCAGGGTGTCCAAAGAATCAAAATAAATGTTGATAAAGAACAGGATCTCCTCCTCCAGCAGGATCAAAAAATGAGGTATTTAAGTTTCGGTCTGTTAATAACATAGTAATAGCTCCTGCTAAAACAGGGAGGGAGAGGAGTAAAAGAATTGCAGTAATAAAGACTGACCATACAAATAAAGGTATTTGGTCTATACTTATACCAAAGGAACGTATATTAATAACGGTGGTTATAAAATTAACGGCTCCTAAGATGGAGGAGACACCTGCTAAGTGAAGTGAAAAAATTCCTAAATCTACTGAGGCACCTGCATGGGCAATAGCGGCCGATAAAGGAGGGTATACAGTTCAACCTGTTCCTACTCCTCTTTCAACTATTCCTCTTATCAATAATAAGGTTAAGGAAGGAGGAAGAAGTCAAAATCTTATGTTGTTTATACGGGGAAATGCTATATCAGGAGCTCCTAATATTAGGGGAACAAGCCAATTACCAAATCCTCCAATTATAATTGGTATAACTATAAAGAAAATTATAATGAATGCGTGGGCTGTAACTACAACATTATAAATTTGATCGTTGCCGATTAAAGTACCAGGCTGACCGAGCTCGGCTCGAATAATCAATCTTAATGAAGTTCCAACTATTCCTGATCAAGCTCCAAAAATAAAATATAATGTACCAATGTCTTTATGGTTTGTAGAAAAGAATCATCGTTGCAT